GGGGCTATAGCTCTTATTGTGTGGTACACATATATATACACATATATATACACATATATATACACATATATATACACATATATATACACATATATATACACATATATATACACATATATATACACATATATATACACATATATATACAACAAGCGGAGCATAAGTTAAGGGTGAACCGGGGGAAAGTGTTTGAAATCCTAAGGGGGCTTGGGTGTAGCTAAGAAAAGAGTTTGAACTTCAAAAAAAATTCACGATTTAGGTGTATGAAATTTTAGGGGTAGTTTCGTTTTTATTTTAGTTCTTAGGACTTCGCTGTTACATTTTTCACGGGTGCTTAGTGTGGTGTAAGGAAGGGTTGCTGCGGGAAGACTATCAAGAATTTTAAGCTTAAAATTTGTCTCAAAACTGGTGCCATTTTTTTAAGGTATTTTTAGTGTTAGGCTTGTCGGGAAAGTAAGGGGGGTAGGGGGGATTTAGTAAGGAGATCTCATTAAAAAAAAAGATCTGATGAAACCTTAGTGATTTTTGACCTATATGTCCTTGAACTCTAAAAATGAAAACCTTTTTAAAAAAAGTCTTTACAACTCAAAAAAACAATCTTTAAAACAAGGAAATGTGCAACGTCCAAAATTATTGGAGTGTGCACTCTGAAAAGTAAAGTGAAAGGAAATAGAAAAAAAGAACCAGTGACCCTATGGAGTGAACGCCCGGCTTGGTGGGTAATGAGGAGTATGTATTCCACCATTAACTTATGTTAGCGTCGATGAACGTATGTGGAGTGACCCACCGTGAGTTCCTGAAGTAGGAACCAAATGTCAGGAATAATTCACTGAGTGTGACCCCCACAATTCTTGCACCTCACCATCATTAGTCAGGCGCATTTAGGAATCGCTTTTGGTAGGTTCTCGCCCTGCTTAAATCTTTTGGGTTGAAAAGTTTGTTGCTAAAATTATTTAATTTATTAGATTGGCAGGCTGCTGTTTGTTAACAAGCTTGCTTATTTAATAGTATCTTTTTGTGGAATAAAATTTTAGTAATGCTTTATGTATTTTTCCCTTTATTTGGTGTTATATGAGGGTTTAAAATAAATGAATGTTGATTAAACATATATGTTCTTGAAATCATAGATATGTTGAGTATAGATGTATGGTGATAATACATATAGTGTATTAGTATGCAAAAGTCAGTCACAAAAAATAGTTAAATTTAGAATTTTAGCTTTGGGAGCTAAAGGTGAGAGTTAAAATCCCTCTTTTTTGAGCAAAAGGGAGGATTTTAACCTCCGACCTTCGGTTTACAAGACCGGTGCTCTAAAGCTGAGCTACTTGTGCATTATAAAGAGAATATTTTATTTTCAAGTCACCCAGCTAAAGGAAACAAGATAAGAAAAATTGAGAAGTACAAAGCTGAGGCGACTTGTCCAATAGCGATGTAAGGATCTTCGACAGGCATTCCCCCAATTCAGGTAAGAACAGCTACATTAACGATTAGTGCCCAGAAAAGAATTTGGGAGAGGGGACGTATAGATAAGCTTCGCAGCTTACAGGTGTGTAGGAAGGGGACGACTATTAGGACAAGGATGGAAGCCAGTAATGCTAATACACCCCCCAATTTACTGGGGATTGAGCGAAGAATGGCATAGGCAAATAGGAAGTATCATTCAGGCTTAATATGAGGGGGGGTAATGAGGGGGTTAGCGGGGGTAAAGTTGTCCGGGTCCCCTAAGAGGTTTGGTGAAAAAAGTGCAATTATTACTAATGCGGTGAGAAGGGTAACAAAGCCCAGTAAGTCTTTGTATGTGAAGTAAGGATGGAAAGAGATCTTATCTGTGCTCGAGTTTAGCCCGAGGGGGTTGTTTGAGCCTGTTTGATGCAAAAAGAGGAGGTGAACTATTGTAGCTGCAACAATAATAAAAGGGAACAAAAAGTGGAAGGCGAAAAATCGGGTGAGGGTAGCGTTATCTACTGAAAAGCCGCCTCAAATTCATTGAACCAGGTCTGATCCGATATAAGGCACTGCGGATATAAGGTTGGTGATAACTGTGGCGCCCCAGAAGGATATTTGTCCTCAGGGAAGTACATAACCTACGAAGGCGGTTATTATGACTAGAAGAAGAAGGACAACTCCTACGTTTCATGTTTCTTTATATAGGTAGGAGCCATAGTATAATCCCCGGCCAATGTGTAAGTATAGACAGACGAAGAAGAAGGATGCGCCGTTGGCGTGCATGTCTCGAAGGAGCCAACCATAGTTTACGTCTCGGGTGATATGTGCAACAGACGCAAAGGCTGTATTAATATCAGAGGTGTAGTGTATGGCAAGGAAAAGGCCTGTTAAAATTTGAGCTAAGAGGCAAAGACCTAAAAGGGAACCAAAATTTCATCAGGCTGAGATGCTAGAGGGGGCTGGAAGGTCTACAAGTGCGTTATTTACAATTTTCAGGAGGGGGTGACTTTTACGAAAGCTTGCCATTATATTCCGGTAGTTGAAGTACAACGATGGTTTTTCAAGCCATTAGTCTTGGTTAAAGTCCTGGCTGGAATAATGACTTATTTTGTGTCTTTTTTTTTACTGGGTTTAGTATTAGGGCTAGTTGCTGTTGCTTCTAACCCTTCCCCCTATTTTGCGGCCTTGGGTTTAGTAGTGGTAGCGGGCATAGGGTGTGGGGTTATCACGGGTCATGGGGGCTCGTTTTTGTCATTAGTTCTTCTGTTAATTTATTTAGGAGGAATGTTGGTAGTATTTGCGTATTCTGCGGCTCTTGCCGCTGAGCCTTTTCCGGAGAGTTGAGGGAGTGGGTCTGTTATGCTTTATATATTTTTGTACTTAATAGGCACTGGGGTAGTAGCGAGCATATTTTTTGGGGGGTGATATGAGTTCTCTTGGGGGGTTGTTGATGAGTTTTGTGAATTTTCGCTATTTCGAGGGGACACGGGGGGGGTTGCTGTAATATACTCTTGGGGGGGCGGGATACTGGTTTTAAGTGCGTGGGTGTTATTTCTTACCTTATTTGTGGTGTTAGAGCTTACACGGGGTTTGAGTCGAGGGGCTCTGCGGGCTGTTTAGAAAAAGAATATTAAGGATACAGTAGCTAGCGTTAAGACAAAGAGCATGAGGTAGACTTTAATAGTGCCTTGCTGGGCATTGCTTGCTAGTGTTACAAGGGGCATATTAGTTGCGATAAGGGCCTTGGGGCCGACCTTTTCTATTCATGTTTGGTCAACCATCTGAGTGGCAGCTGTTTGGCCGAGGGTTAAGGCGAACTTAGGGAAAAGTTGATGAATAATGGTGGGGAAAAATCCGAGTAGGAGGGAGAAGTGGTGAGGGGTGGGTGAGATTTTCTTTTGCCCTGTTATTAAAGAGGCAAGGGAAGCAGCTAGGAGAAAGCCAACAAGGGTGACGATCAGGGCAGCTACTTTAAGCAGGAAAGGTATAGATATCACAGGAGTAGTTAGAGGGTGAGTATTAGCTGTGATAAGAAGTCCGGCGACGATACTTCCTCCTGCCAGTCGCTTTAAGGGGTTGATTACTAATGGGTTGTTTTCATTGATAGGAGGGTGTACGTTGAATTGAGGGTTTCCTATAATAACAAAATAAATTAGGCGTAAGCTGTAGGTAGCGGTGAAAGAGGTGGCAAGAAGGGTAAGGGTTAGGGCTCAGGCGTTTAGGTGAGATGTATTTAGTGCTTCAATAATAGAGTCTTTTGAGAAAAAGCCGGCGAGGAAAGGGGTGCCCGTGAGGGCGAGGCTTCCTACAAGAAGACAGGAGGATGTGAAGGGGGTCAAGTGGTGTATTCCTCCCATTTTACGGATGTCTTGCTCATCATTCAAGCTGTGAATTAATGAGCCAGAGCAGAGGAATAGCATAGCCTTAAAGAAGGCATGTGTGCAGATATGAAGGAAGGCAAGTTGAGGTTGGTTAAGGCCAATAGTTACTATTATCAGGCCTAGTTGACTTGATGTAGAGAAGGCAATAATTTTTTTAATGTCGTTTTGGGTTAGGGCGCAGGCGGCTGTAAAAAATGTTGTAAGTGCTCCTAGACAGAGACAAATTGTTAAGGCATTGTTATTGTTTTCAAATAAAGGGTGTATGCGGATCAGTAAAAAAATGCCGGCTACTACTATGGTGCTGGAGTGAAGTAGGGCAGATACCGGAGTTGGGCCCTCTATTGCTGAGGGGAGTCAGGGGTGAAGGCCAAATTGGGCGGACTTCCCTGCAGCTGCAATGATGAGGCCTAGGAGTGGTAGGGTGAGGTCAAAGTTTTTAGGGGCTAAAAATATCTGATCCATTTCTCATGAGTTTAAATTTAGTGCTATCCAGGATATTGCAAAAATTAAACCGATGTCACCCACACGGTTATACACAACGGCCTGGAGGGCCGCTGTGTTAGCGTCCGTGCGACCAAATCACCACCCAATAAGAAGGAAGGACATAATCCCCACCCCCTCCCAACCGATAAAGAGTTGAAATAAATTGTTTGCGGTTACTAGGATAATTATGGCGATAAGAAAAATCAAAAGATATTTAAAAAAGCGAGTCATGTAGGGGTCTGAGTGTATATACCAGGATGCGAATTCTAGGATAGCTCAAGTTACATATAGGGCAACAGGGGTGAAGATTAAGGAGTAATGGTCAAACTTAAAACTAAGGCTTACATCAAAGGTGTTAGTGCTTATTCAGTTTCAGGTCGTAATGACTGCTTCTGCCCCTTCGTTTAAGAATAAAAAGAGTGGGAGGAGACTGGTGAAAAAGGCGAGTTTTACTGCTGTTGCTACATGGGAGATTGTTCATGTGGGTTTTAAGGGTGTGGGGGAGAGGGCGGTGAGGAGGGGGTATAATAAGGTTAAAAAAATAATTATTAAACTTGTTGTTATGACAAGAGGGGTGGAGTGCATAGCTACTACTTGGATTTGCGCCAAGAGTCTTTGGTGCCTAAGACCAACGGATGAGCTGTTATCCTTTAGAAGCAAATAAGTGAGCCTTGGAGTCCAACCAAGGGGTCGATGATTAGCAGTCTTCGTTGCTGGCGGGCCTCTCTTGGTGGATAACGGGGGTTTAACCCTTATTTTTAGAACCACAATCTAAGGTTTTTGTTAAACTATATCTACAATTGGCCCATCCCCAAATCAACTCTGGTTTAAGGGTAAGAAGAACCAAGGGGAGAAGGTGAAGGGCTATCAGAAGATGCTCACGGGTGTAAGAGGGTTCGATGGTGGTGAGGTGTGATGGAAGGGGTCCTCGCTGGGTTATGATAAATATGTAAAGGGAGTAGCTGGCGGTAGTAAGAATTCCGGCCCCGGTAAGTATTAAGCTTCATTTGGACCAGTTAAAGATAGAGACTACGATCATCAGCTCGCCCATTAGATTAGGCAAGGGGGGTAGAGCAAGGTTGGCGAGACTAGCGATGAATCATCAGGCTGTTATCAAGGGCAAGGCAATCTGTAATCCGCGAGCTAGTAGTATTGTGCGGCTGTGTGTGCGTTCGTAGTTTGTGTTTGCTAAGCAGAAAAGGGCTGAGGAGGTTAAACCATGGGCGATCATTAGAATTAAAGCTCCTGTGAAGCCTCAGGGGGTTTGGATAAGGATACCACTAATAACTAATCCCATATGACTGACAGATGAGTAGGCAATAAGTGATTTTAGGTCTGTTTGTCGAAGGCAGATGGAGCTGGTTATAAGTACACCTCAAAGGGCAAAAATAATAAAGGGGTAGGTGAGGTCCTTAGAGAGGGGTTCTAGGTTGGTTATCATCCGTATTATGCCGTACCCCCCCAGTTTCAAGAGTACTGCTGCAAGAATTATAGAGCCTGCTACTGGGGCTTCAACGTGGGCTTTCGGTAGTCACAGGTGTACCCCATATAAGGGTATTTTTACTAGGAATGCGAGGAGGCAGCCAGCCCATCATATTTTATCAGCATAAGATGCTAAGGGGGAGGAGTCCAAGTATTGTATAGTTAAAAGTGAGAGTGTCCCGGCATTGTTTTGGAGGGTTAAAAGTGCGACAAGAAGGGGGAGGGAACCTGCTAAGGTATAGAATAAGAAGTAAACTCCAGCGTTTAGGCGCTCTTTTTGATTGCCCCAGCGGGTAATGATTATGAGTGTGGGGAGAAGGGTGGCTTCAAACATAACATAAAATATAAGTAACTCTGTGGCGCTGAAGGCTAGGACAAGGAAAAATTGCAGGGAGATTAGAAGGCTGATATAAGCTCGTTGGCGGTTAGGGGGTTCTGGGGCCATATGGGTTTGGCTAGCAATAATTATTAGGGGTAGGAGTCAGCAGGTGAGTACAAGGAGAGGGGTAGAAAGTGTGTCCGTGGCTATATAGGGGCTTAAGGAGGTTCAGCCGGCTTCAGTTATGTTTTTAAGTCAGCTTATGCTAATTAGTGAAATTATAAGGCTGTGGGCAAGGGTAGTGGGTCATAACCATTTTGTTGGGGTGAGTAGTGTTGTTGGGATTAATATGAAGGTGGGTACAAGTACTTTTAGCACTGAAGAAGGTTTAGGTTTTGGAGACGATCAGTTCCGTGAGTGCGAGCTGTGGCTACAAGCAGGGCAAGGCCCGCTCCCGCTTCACAAGCTGCGAAGGTAAGTAGGAATATGGGAGCTACTGAAAAGTTTGTTGAGTCTAGCTGCAAGGCTCAAACAGATAGGGCAATAAACAAAGAAAGTATTATGCCTTCTAAGCATAGTAGGGCTGAGAGAAGGTGGGTTCGATTGAATGCTAGGCCCGTTAGTCCTAGGACGAAGGCTGATGAAAAAGCAAAGTGAACGGGGGTCATTAGGCAAGTGTGGATTCTAACCAGGAGCTTTTGGGCCGAAACCAAATATTTTTGTTAAACTAACTGCCTATTCAGCTCACTCTAGACCATCTTGTGCCCACTCATAAATTAAGCCGAGGGTAAGGAGGGAAAGAACAACAGAGGCTCAGGAAAATGTAAGTAGGGGGGAGGCTAATTGATCACCTCAGGGGAGGGGAAGAAGAAGGGCGATTTCTAAGTCGAAGAGAAGAAAGAGGATGGCCACGAGAAAAAATCGTAGGGAAAAAGGCAGGCGGGCTGAGCCCAGGGGGTCAAACCCGCATTCGTAGGGGGAAAGTTTTTCGTTATCTGGTGATATCTGAGGCAGTCAGAAGGATACTAAGGCAAGAAGGGAGGAGAGTGCTGCAGTGATTAATAATATTGTTGTTACCAAGTTCATTATTTTTCCTTGGACTTTAACCAAGATCAGGTGATTGGAAGTCACTTATACTATTTAGTACTAGAAAAATTATGAGCCTCATCAGTAAATGGAGACATAAAGGAATAATCATACAACGTCTACAAAGTGTCAGTATCAGGCGGCTGCTTCAAACCCAAAGTGGTGTTGAGCTGTGAAGTGGTATTTAACCTGGCGTAATAAGCACACGGCTAAAAATGTTGAGCCAATGATAACATGAAGTCCGTGAAAGCCAGTTGCTACAAAGAATGTAGCACCATACACGCCGTCTGCAATTGTGAAAGGGGCTTCGTAGTATTCCAGGGCTTGAAGAAAAGTGAAGTAAAAGCCAAGGAGGATGGTAAGGGTTAAAGAGTGAATAGCTTGTTTGCGTTCACCCTCCATAATGCTGTGGTGGGCTCAGGTGACGGTCACACCAGAGGCAAGTAAGACTGCAGTATTAAGCAGGGGGACTTCAAAAGGGTCTAAAGTGGTAATGCCCGTAGGGGGCCAGCAGCCCCCTAGTTCAGGGGTAGGGGCGAGACTCGCGTGGTAAAAGGCTCAGAAAAATCCCAGGAAGAAGAAGACTTCTGAGGTGATAAAAAGAATCATACCATAGCGGAGCCCCTTTTGGACAGGGGGGGTGTGGTGGCCTAAAAATGTGCTTTCTCGTACAATGTCTCGTCATCATTGATATATGGTTAAGAGTATCAGGATCAGGCCCAATACTAAAAGAATTACTGAGTGAAAATGGAATCAGAATGCAAGGCCAGAGGTAATTAATATAGCAGCCACTGCGCCTGTTAAGGGCCAGGGGCTGGGGTCAACTATGTGGTATGCGTGTGCTTGGTGGGCCATTAGATATTCTCTTGTAGGTAGAGAGAGAGTAAAAGAACGAAGACATATGCTTGAATTGCTGCTACTGCGATTTCTAAGAGGGAAAGAAGTACAAGTAAGGTGCCGGTAAGTAGTGCCACGGGGGGTATTAGAGAAAGCATAAGGAAGGTGCCAGTGGCGATTAATTGAATTAAAAGGTGTCCTGCTGTTAGGTTAGCGGTTAGACGCACGCCGAGGGCGAGGGGTCGGACAAGAAGGCTAATTGTTTCAATAATAACAAGGATAGGGATTAGAGGGGTAGGGGTTCCTTCAGGCAGCAGGTGGCCCAGGGCGTGTGTTGGTTGATTACGTAGGCCGATTAAAACAGTCCCCAGTCATAAGGGGATGGCGATTCCCAAGTTAAGGGCTAGCTGTGTGGTGGGTGTAAAAGTATAAGGAAGAAGCCCTAGCATATTTAAAGAAATGAGATAGACCATTAAGGATGTAAGCAGCAAGGCTCATTTATGGCCCCCAAAGTTTAAAGGGGAGAAGATTTGTTTTGTAAAGCTGAAGATGAACCAGCTTTGAGCGGTTAATAGACGGCTCGTTAACCATCGGCCAGAGGGGGAGGGGAGAAGTAATCAAGGAAAGGCGAGTGCTGGGATTATTAAAGGGACCCCTAGAAAAAGAGGAGGAAAAAACTGGTCAAACATATCTAAAGTCAAGGTCACAACCATGGTTGGTGAGTAGTTCCGCCTGAGTGTTGGGGCAGGGTTAAGTTAGGAGTGGGTGAGGATACGTGATTTATTACTTTGGCATGACCTGCAGTAAAGAAAAGTTGTAAGCCTAAAAATATTATGGTTAAAGGGCCAGAAAAAATGTTTTGAGGCATGTCGCTAAGGGTGGGCGGGAGTCACCTGTTTTTAGCTTAAAAGGCTAATGCTAGGTCCCTTATTAGCTTCGTAGCGAGGCATTTTCAAGTATCAAGGAAGATCATTTTTCAAAGTGCTCCAGGGGGACGGCTTCGACTACAATGGGCATAAAGCTGTGATTAGCGCCGCAAATCTCTGAGCATTGGCCGTAGAAGACTCCTGGGCGGGATGTAATAAAAGCTGTTTGATTTAGGCGGCCGGGCACAGCGTCTATTTTTACACCTAGAGCTGGGACTGCCCAGGAGTGAAGGACATCTTCGGCGGAGACTAGGACTCGAATAGGGGATTCAGTAGGGATAACTATTCGATGGTCGGCTTCTAAAAGGCGGAATTGCCCAGGGGTTAAGTCTTGGGTTGGGATTATATAGGAGTCAAATTCCAGGGTCTGATAGTCCGTGTACTCGTAACTTCAGTATCACTGATGTCCTAAGGCTTTAACAGTTAAATGGGGGTCATTAATTTCGTCTATTAGATAGAGGATTCGCAAGGAGGGCAGGGCAATTAAGATGAGAATGAAGCCTGGAAGAATTGTTCAGATGATTTCGATTTCTTGGGAGTCTAAAATATACTTATTTGTGAGTTTGGTTGATACTATGGCTACAATAAAGTAAAGAACCAGGGTACTAATTAAAAGGGCAATTATTAAAGCGTGGTCGTGAAAGTGAATAAGCTCCTCTATTACAGGAGAAGCGGCATCTTGGAATCCTAGTTGAGAGGGGTGGGCCATTAATGACTAAAACGCGCTGGAGTTGAACCAACAGCTTGATGCTGACAGAATCATGTAATATCCATTCTACTAACGTTTTATGAAGAAAGTGACAGAGAGGTGATGTGGTTGGCTTGAAACCAATTTACGGGGGTTCGATTCCTCCTTTTCTCGTTAGGTGGTTCGGATTTGGACGAATGCAGGCTCTTCAAATGTATGGTAAGGAGGGGGGCAACCATGGAGTCACTCTACGTTAGTAGTTGTGAGGCCCACAGCTAATACTTCACGTTTTGCAGCGAAGGCTTCTCAGATAATAAATAAGAACATAATCACAGCTACCAGGGAGATTAGAGAGCCAATTGAAGAGACTGTATTTCAGAGAGTATAGGCATCGGGGTAGTCTGAATATCGACGAGGCATACCGGCGAGGCCAAGGAAATGCTGGGGGAAGAATGTTAGGTTGACACCTACAAACATAATACCAAAGTGGATTTTAGTTCAAGTACTGTGCAAGGTATAACCTGTAAATAAAGGGAACCAGTGAATAAAGGCAGCTACAATAGCAAATACAGCTCCTATTGATAGGACATAGTGGAAGTGGGCGACTACATAATAGGTGTCATGAAGGACAATGTCTAAGGAGGAGTTAGCTAGGATAATTCCCGTCAGGCCCCCTACTGTAAACAGGAAAATAAAACCAAGGGCCCAAAGGAGAGGGGTTTCTCATTTAATTGAGCCACCGTGGAGGGTGGCGAGTCAGCTGAAGACTTTTACACCTGTTGGGATGGCAATAATTATAGTGGCGGAGGTGAAGTAGGCCCGAGTGTCTACGTCTATACCCACCGTAAACATATGGTGGGCCCACACAATGAAGCCTAGGAGGCCGATGGCTATTATAGCTCAGACCATACCTATGTACCCGAAGGGTTCTTTTTTACCGGCATAATAGGCTACGATATGGGAGATTATGCCAAAGCCGGGGAGAATGAGAATATAAACTTCAGGGTGGCCAAAGAACCAGAATAGGTGTTGATATAGAATAGGGTCACCTCCCCCTGCAGGGTCGAAGAAAGTGGTATTTAAATTACGGTCTGTTAGGAGCATTGTGATACCAGCAGCTAACACGGGTAAAGAAAGAAGGAGCAGAACGGCCGTGACAAGAACGGCCCAGACGAAGAGGGGTGTTTGGTATTGGGAAATGGCTGGGGGTTTTATATTAATGATAGTTGTAATAAAATTAATAGCTCCTAGGATTGAGGAGATCCCTGCAAGGTGCAGTGAGAAAATTGTTAAGTCTACGGAGGCTCCTGCATGAGCAAGATTACCCGCTAAAGGGGGGTAGACAGTTCACCCAGTTCCAGCGCCGGCCTCTACACCTGAAGAGGCCAGAAGCAGTACGAAGGAAGGGGGCAGAAGTCAAAAGCTTATATTATTTATTCGAGGGAAGGCTATGTCAGGGGCACCAATTATCAAAGGGATTAACCAGTTCCCGAAGCCCCCAATTATTAAGGGTATAACTATAAAAAAGATTATGACGAAAGCATGGGCTGTTACGATTACATTATAGATCTGGTCGTCACCCAAGAGAGCCCCCGGTTGGCTCAGCTCGGCACGGATTAGTAAACTTAGGGCCGTACCCACTATTCCGGCCCAGGCACCAAATACTATATAAAGGGTGCCGATGTCTTTGTGATTAGTTGAAAAAAACCAACGGGTGGTGGTCACAGGTAGGATGGCTGAGTTTAAGCGGTGGATTGTAGCTCCATGCACAGAGGTTCGAGTCCTCTTCCTGTCAGGCCCCGAGGTGTTGTTCATACCAGGTTGCAAACCTGGAGAAGCGGATTCAAGCCCGCCGGGTCCTCCCCCCCCCCTTTCCCCCCAAAAAAAGGGGGGGGGGGTTAGACGGATGCTTTCTGGTTTAAGCACTTAGCTGTTAACTAAGAGTTTGCAGGATCGAGGCCTGCTCGTCTAGAAAGGCTTTAGCTTAATTAAAGTGTCTGTTTTGCATGCAGGAGCTGTGGGGTAGTGTCCCGCAAGTCTTATCAGAAGCTAAGGGGTTTTCACCCTCGCTTAGGGCTTTGAAGGCCCTTGGTCTAATTAAACCTAAGCTTCTTAGGGGGCCAGTAGTGTGATGGCGGCTGGGGTGAGGGGTAAAAGAAGTAAGGAGGTGGCAGTAGCAGCGGCAAGGGGGAGTGTGAGATGGGAGGGAGGGAGGCGTCAGGGTATTGTTGTTGTAAGGGTGTTAGGGGAAATAGTAAGGGCCATTGCGTAAGTAATGCGAAGGTAGAAGTACAGACTTAATAGAGCTCCTAGTGCTGTAAGTGTAGCAACAAGGGCTAGGCCTTGGCCTGTTAGTTCTTGAATAACAAGTCATTTGGTCATAAAGCCAGTCAATGGGGGTAAGCCCCCCAGCGAAAGAAGCACGAGGGGGGTGAGGGCTGTAAGTGCTGGTGCTTTGACCCAGGTAGTGGATAAAGCATTAATATGGGTTGCTTTATTTAGGATAAATAAGAGAATTAGGGCTGATGTGAGTATAAAATAAATTAAAAGATTTAGAAAGGACAAGGGGGGTGAGTAATATAGTGTAATGGCGACTCATCCGAGGTGTGCGATGGATGAGTAGGCAATAATTTTTCGCAGCTGGGTTTGGTTCAATGCTCCCCATGCTCCTAGAACAATGGAGAGAGCAGACATGGTGATGAGAATCCCGGGGATGGTAAAGGGGATCTGCATTAAGACAGTGAAAGGGGCTAATTTTTGAATTGTTGAGAGAATTAAGGTTGTGGGTAAATCACAACCTTGAATTACTTCTGGCAGTCACAGGTGAAGGGGGGCGAGGCCTAGTTTAAATATAAGTGCGAGGGTAATTAAAGAGGTAGCAAAGGGGTCTGCTGTTTCTAGAATATTCCATTGGCCGGTCTGTCATGCGTTAAGGGTTGTTGCAAATAGCAGTGTGGCTGCTCCACCCGTTTGGACTAAGAAATATTTAGTGGTGGCTTCAACTGCTCGGGGGTGAGCGTTTTGGGCTATAATAGGAAGAATGGCTAAGGAGTTGATTTCAAGGCCGGTCCAGGCAAGGAGCCAGTTAGAGCTTGCAAAGGTTGTAGTTGTTCCTAGGCTAATGCTAAATAAAAATAGCGCGTAGTTGTAAGGGGTCATGGTGCAAGAGAAGTTGTTTAGACTTCATGTTTGGAGTATGAGCCCAATAGCTTAGTTAGCTGATCTTGCTAGAGAGTAGTGTAGTGGGAAGCACTAAGGGTTTTGAGCTCTTCAGGAGGGGTTCAAGTCCCCCCTCTCTAGTACTTTGGGTTCAGGTGGATGTACGGTTGTCTTAGGAGCTGAGGGGTTTTGATCCCCCATGATTCACTCTATCAAAGTGGTCCTTTGCTTCAGGCACAGCTCCTTGGTTACAGTTGAGGAGGCAGCCCTGCCAGTGCGGTTGGGAGGGCGAGATGTCAAATAACTAAGGCGAGGGTGAGGGGGAGGAAGTTTTTTCAGATTAAGTGCATGAGTTGATCGTAACGGAAGCGGGGGTACGACGCTCGGACCCATAAGAATAAAACTGATAGGAGGGCTGCTTTAGTTATAATATTAATGGCAGTTAATTCAGGGAGCAAGGGGATGTGAGAAGCCCCTAAAAATAGTACTGCTGAGAGGGTGTTTATGAGAAGAATATTCGCGTATTCTGCTAGGAAGAAAAGCGCGAAGGGGCCCCCTGCGTACTCTACATTGAAGCCTGAAACAAGCTCGGACTCCCCCTCGGTAAGGTCAAAGGGGGCTCGGTTGGTTTCTGCTAGTGTAGAGATATACCACATTGCTGCTAAGGGTCAGGCAGGCAAGATTAGCCAGGTGGTCTCTTGTGCGAGGAGGAAGGTGTTCAGAGTATAGCCCCCTGTTAATATGATAATACTTAAAAGAATAAGGCCCAGGCTTACCTCATAGGAAATGGTTTGAGCTACGGCACGTAGCGCCCCGATTAGGGCATATTTTGAGTTAGACGCTCAGCCGGAGCCGAGGATTGAGTAAACTGCTAAGCTAGATAGGGCTAGGATAAACAAGATGCCGAGATTAATATCTGCCATAGGGTAGGGGGAGGGCATGGGGGTTCAGAGCGTGAGGGCGAGGGTAAGAGCTAACATAGGGGTTAGAAGGAATAAAATGGGTGAGGCAGTAGAGGGGCGAACGGGCTCTTTAGTGAAAAGTTTTAAACCATCAGCGATGGGTTGGAGGAGGCCGTATGGTCCTACGATATTGGGGCCTTTGCGTAATTGTATGTAGCCTAGTACTTTTCGTTCGATAAGGGTGAGAAAAGCCACGGCTAGAAGAACAGGTACAATCAGGGTTAAGGGGTTTAAGAGATGGGTTATCAGTATTGGCGGCATAGTTGGGGAGAGGACTTGAACCTCTGTGAAAAGGGCTTAGGCCTTTTGCAATTTCCGGGCTCTGCCACACCAACATGCCATTTTCTTTGGCTATAAGGGTCATGCCCCCTTGCCAATTTTAGTTGTCTTCATTGGGTAGGGGTGAAGTGTGTTTAAAATATTGACTTCTTCTTTTCGGTCCTCTCGTACTGGGGAAGAACATATCATAGATAGAAACTGACCTGGATTTCTCCGGTCTGAACTCAGATCACGTAGGACTTTAATCGTTGAACAAACGAACCCTTAATAGCGGCTGCACTACTGGGATGTCCTGATCCAACATCGAGGTCGTAAACCCCCTTGTTGATGCGGTCTCTGTAAGGGGATTGCGCTGTTATCCCTAGAGTAACTTGGTTCGCTGATCGGCGCTGCCGGATCTTATGGTCAGAAATTCTGCTGCCTGGAGATGTAATTCTTGACTCGGGGGGTGTATATACCCCCGTTCCACGTGGGGGTTAATTTTTACCCCGCGGTCGCCCCAACCGAAGACATAAGGGCAGGGGTTTGTAAGTTTAGGCCTTTAATTAGATTTATTTAACGGGGGCTGCCTTGTGTCTAAAGCTTCATAGGGTCTTCTCGTCTTGTGGGGGCATCCCCGCTTCTGCACGGGGAGATCAATTTCATTGACTTGAAAAAGGAGACAGTTAAGCCCTCGTCATGCCATTCATACAGGTCCCCATTTAAAAGACAAGTGATTTCGCTACCTTCGCGCAGTTAAAATACCGCGGCCGTTGAACATATAGTCACCGGGCAGGCGGGACCTCTTATTTAATTTATTTACAAGAGGCGATGTTTTTGGTAAACAGGCGAGGCTTTATGTTTGCCGAGTTCCTTCTCTTTCTTTTAGTCTTTCCTAAGGCGCACGCCTGTGTGGGGTTAACGGTGTGTTATTGGGTAATTTTCTGGTTGTTTGGTTTATTATCCAATGCCCTCTTTGTTTGGGGCCGTTAATATTCGGTGGTTGATCCGTACCGATGTACACGCATGCAAGGAGAGAGGTGAGGGCTCTCTTATTACTCATACTAGCATGGTCACTCCTATGCTTGCATAGGACGACCCAGTAAAGGTAGAGGACTAAGATTAGATGATCGGCATTTAGAGCGGGGCAAGGTTATTCTGAGCTAAGACGCTTTCTTTAGGGGGTGGCTGCTTTCGAGCCCACGGGAGGTGTTACCTTAGTTATTATGATCTTTATCCTTCTGAAAAAGTTGTGTCTTGTTTCAAAGGGGCTGGGCCCCCTTTGATTAACTCTTATGGTTTCTTAAGGCTATCAGGGGTGGTAGGGGGTCTGCCCCTATGAATGAAGGGAGAATCCGTAAGGCTGAACTTTTATCCATTTCGTGGGCAACCAGCTATAACTAAGTTCGGTAGGTATGTTGCCTCTACTCAAAGCTCTCCCCACTCTTTTGCGACAGAGACGGGTTTGCCCTATTAATAGGCTGTCTTGGAGTAGCTCCCTTAGCTTCGGGTTTTCAAACTAAAGAACGCTTTGCTTGAGTTTCACTAGCTAGATCATGATGCAAAAGGGACGAGGTTTTATCTCTGCTTCTTAAGGCTTTACTGGGTTGTTTCATTCCTTTTTCAGCTTTCCCTTGCGGTACTCTCTCTATTGCTCCGAAGTCCCTTTTCTGTCTCCCATACTAAGGGGGGAAAATGATTTATTTAACTGCACATTAGGGTATTTAGGGGTATTAATGGTGTTGTGTTGAATTTGTTTCTATGGGCTAGCTAGTTGGCTTCAAGGCAATCTGATTTTCACAGATAACTTCTCAGTGTAAGCGAGATGCTTTAGTGGTTTAGCTATGCCTTGATAAGTTATTCCAAGTGCACCTTCCGGTACACTTACCATGTTACGACTTGCCTCCCCTAAGGCCAGTTCTAGGGTTTTAAGTAAATTACTTCGAGAGGTTCGGGGAGAGTGACGGGCGGTATGTGCGCGCTTCAGAGCCAATTTCAGCAGGACACTCTGCTTCCTGCTTACTGCTAAATTCTACTTCATAAAACATGCGTTTCAGCACATTATCGGGGGTTCTTTAATAGAAAATGGGACGCGTTTCTTCCCTTTCCATACACTACACCTCGACCTGACGTTCTGGGCTGTGCCAGTTAAGCTTACTATAATTCCTTCACAGGGTCAGCTTACGACGGTGGTATATAGGCGGGAGAAACAAGGAAAGGTGAGGTTGAACGGGGGTTGTCGGTTCTAGGACGTGTCCCTCTAGAAGGATGTAAAGCACCGCCAAGTCCTTTGGGTTTTAAGCTCGCGCTCGTAGTTTCCAGGCGAATAGAGGTTGTAGGGAACTATAAATGTTTAGGGCTAGGCATAGTGGGGTATCTAATCCCAGTTTGTCTCCTAGCTTTCGTGGGTTCGGGTATTTTAAAGCTACTTTCGTGTTTGGACTTCTCACCCTCATATGCGTATAACAGCTTTGAAGGTATTCGGCTTTAATGTTTGTGTTACCCCTAACCACGCTTTACGCCGGGTTCTATCAACTTGGGTCCCACGTATAACCGCGGTGGCTGGCACGAGGTTTACCGGCCCTGGTAGCTTTCTACTAAGTCAAGCTTTCACTTATGGCTTAAAATCTATCACTGCTGAATACCCTTGGGGGGGTGGCTAAACAAGGTGTCGTGGGCTACTAGGGTGTGCCTGATACCGGCTCCTTGGTCCCGGGCGGGGAGCGAAGGGCATCCTCACGGGGGGGCGGATACTTGCATGTGTAAGTTTGGCTGAAGCTGATAATAAAGTCAGGACCAGGCCTTTGTGCTCGTGAGGCTTTTTAAGGCCCCTCTTAACATCTTCAGTGTTATGTTTTAGCTAAAACTACACGGGC